AATAGATTCGAAACATATAAAATGCGGTTAATCCCGCCGTAAACCAAGCTATTATTGCGAAAATAGGTGAATACAACCAAGTATCATTAAGAATTTCATCTTTGGACCAAAAACAAGCAAGAGGCGGAATACCACAAAGAGAAAGTGTACCTAATAAAAAAGCGGTTTTGGTAATTGGGATATGTTTTGTTAAACCCCCCATATAAACCATATTCTGACTTTTATTTGGAGAATATCCAACAAGAGTTTCCATTGAATGAATAACGGATCCGGATCCTAAAAATAATAATGCTTTCGAATAAGCATGAGTAATCAAATGAAATAAAGCACTTCGATAAGACCCCATACCTAGAGCTAACATCATATAACCCAATTGAGACATTGTGGAATAGGCTAAACCTCTCTTAATGTCTTTTTGAGCAAGAGCAAAAGTAGCCCCGAATAATATTGTTATTACTCCTACCAAAGAGATGAAATTCATTATGTGAGGGATGACTATGAAAAGAGGAATAAGCCGAGCTACAAGAAAAATGCCCGCAGCTACCATAGTAGCAGCATGTATAAGAGCCGAAATAGGAGTAGGCCCCTCCATGGCATCCGGTAACCATACATGAAGGGGAAATTGTGCAGATTTAGCAACCGCACCGGCAAATAATAGAACGGCACAAAAAGTAACAAATAAAAAATTGACTTCATTATGATTATTAGAAATCAAGTTATTGAATATTTTGAATAAATCTCGAAATTCGAAACTCCCTGTTATCCAATAAAAACCTAAAATTCCTAATAATAAACCAAAATCCCCAACACGATTAGTTACAAATGCCTTTTGGCAAGCATTTGCAGCAACAGGCCGTGTGAACCAAAACCCTATTAATAGATATGAACACATTCCTACCAATTCCCAAAAAATATAAATTTGTATCAAATTAGAACTAGTAACTAATCCTAACATAGAAGTACTGAAAAAACTCATATAAGCAAAAAATCTCAAATATCCTTGATCATACGACATATAATTATCACTATAAATAAGAACCAGAATTCCAATAGTAGTAATTAATATTGACATAATAGAAGTAAGCGGGTCGATCAAGTAACCGAATTCTAAAGAAAAATCATTATTAATGATCCAAGACCATACATATTGATAGATAGAACTGCCATTTATTTGCTGAATAAACAGATTGATCGAAAAAATCATGACTATACTTAACAAAAAAACACTTTGAAAAGCCCACATACGGCGAAGACTTTTTGTTGCCGACGGAAAAAGAAGAAGTCCCGCTCCTATTAACATAGGAACTGGAAGTGGAAGGAAAGGTATTATCCATGAATATTGATATGTCTGTTCCATAAAAAAGTTTTTTTTTATTTTTAATTGATTGTTTCCGATTTACCGGATCCTACCCCCTTTCAATTTCAAAACAAAAGGGGTCAATAAAAAAATCAAGAGATGTACTAACTTAAAGATATTTTTCGAATTTTATATATTATCTGGGTCTTTCCAAAATACTTTAAATATTAAAATAAAGAAGTTACAATTGGGCAAATGATATGACCTACTTGCTCATAAAAAGCGAATTTAGTTATTAACTAAGATTTTTCTTAAAATAACGAAAATAAAAAATTTCATTATTATTAAATCACTTTATATTCATAAAATAATGATAAAAAATTACACTAAAAATAAATCTGATATGAATCATAGGATTAACTAAAGTACAATTTTTGTACGAATCTCGCTTTTTAGTCAGTTTGTTCCAAATCATTAACTAGTTTCATACTGAAACTGATTGATTAGTTTCCTTTTCAATAAAAAAACATTTATAGGAAACGCTATAATATCTAACATTTTATATTTTCTATAAGATTGATTTTTATATTTATCAAAAAAGGGGGTAATTATCAAAAGTGGGTAAAATAAAATCAAATTTAATAAAAAAATAACGAAGATTTTTTTTAACAAAACGTGTATCTTTTAACAGATTCATTACTTTAATTACTAGTTTGATTCGAATTTTAAAATAGAATTTCGAAGTATTCTTTACTCAAGTTTGACCAATTAATAGAAAAAATTAAAGTTTTCATTAGGCAATGGGTTCTTAAATCCTTCGGTCTATTTTATGTAGAAAAAAAAATTAAATTATATTTTTATAGTAAGATTTTGTACGATTTTCGCATATTTATCTATCTATATATATATTTTTTTTTTGTTTTCTCTAGATAATATATATTATCTTATCTAATTATTATCTAGAAAATAACTAGATAATGAATATATTCGTTTTGACCAATAGATGTCTTTCACATCCAACTATAACAACGAGTAACCTCTTAATTTTTAAATGGCAGTTCCAAAAAAACGTACTTCTATATCAAAAAAGCGTATTCGTAAAAATATTTGGAAAGGGAAGGGATATTGGGCAGCCTTAAAAGCGTTGTCATTAGGTAAATCTATTTCTACCGGAAACTCAAAAAGTTTTTTTGTGCGACAAAA